TTTAGAAGTTCTTTTTTATACACCACATTTAGATTCTGCCAATTGAAGACAATCAAGTCTAATCTGATACAACGAAAAAAGGAGGATGGGTAGAAAAACTTATTAGATACCATTGCATTGACTCCGGTATCTAATAAGTTCTACCTACTATTGGATTTGAACCAATGACTCCTGCCGTATGAAAGCAATACTCTAACCACTGAGTTAAGTAGGTAATTTATCACCGCAAAAGAAGACCCATCACCTCGGGGATTATAGATAGAATATAATTTCTAAGCAATACCAATCTGTTAACAGTAAACGGATCAAAGAGTTATCATGTGAGATTAGGAAATATCCATCTTGACAAGAAATTATCTATATGTTAAGATATCTATGACAAGGGCTATAGCTCAGTTAGGTAGAGCACCTCGTTTACACGTGCGCCAATGCTTTTCAAGGGAGCTTATTATGCAATGAACATAGTTGATCTTATTGAAAAATCAATGTCTTACTCCATAGATTCGAGAGAACAATAGCATGACAAATATTTGGTTCGGTCCGATTTTGGTGCGAATTTAGGTGCCAAATCAAATAGAACCCGTCATTGATTTGATAGTTGATAAGGTAAATACCCAGCCCATTCAATGCTAGGCATAATGAGTATAAGGGCTTCAAAAAAACCTCCTTTCATCCTATGAACTTTAAGGTGTATGAAGTCTCATATTCGACTCTTGCAGCGGAACGATAGAGACTCCATTTAACTTAGGTTGATCTAAGCCGAAGGCAGACCTAAGTCAAGGTAACCCTTCTTTGAAACACTTTGGTATTGCTACTAGATCTGAATACAAATAATGAATCAGAGCACATGGAGCCAGCTCATTATCTTCCTGTAAAGAAAAAATATGGTGGACTAACTGATCTTTACATCAGTTGATGAAAGAGCCCAATGCAACAAACAAAATGCATGTTGGGTCTTTGAAACAGTTCGAATCATTTCGATAATAATCAGTTTGATCTGTTTTACCGAGAAGGTCTACGGTTCGAGTCCGTATAGCCCTAATACATTCTATTTGTCTATTTTTGTATAGACATTCTATTTTTGTTTAGTATAGTTTTCATTTCCTCATTAGTACTTGTTTATAGACTGGACAGACCAGACCATTGGTTGTTTCATAGAAATGAAATGAAAGCATTACCACATATTCATGTAAATACATAGGTACCTGAAAATAAAAACAATAATTCATTCCAATGGATCTAATCAGATCAGTATGTGTCAAATCTAGGACAAGAAAAAGAAATAAATATAAGGAAATATCAAGAAAAAAACAAAAACATAGTATTACGTTTCAGAATTATGAAACATAGTTATAGTATTACTATTCATTAGTAATAGAATATTCTATTAGGTTAGATTAGTATATTTTAGTATTTAATTAAATTATTTTTATTATTTAGAATTTTTTTATTTAATATTTTTTAATCTTATATCTATTTTTTTATAGAGAATAGAGAAAGCGAGACAAAGTGAGAGAGTTTTGTTTGTGTAAGAGCGCCTTATTTCTACACCATATCTAAATAGAATCAAAATCAAAAACGGAATCCCGATTCCGTTGGATGAATCTCTAAACAAGACATGCCACGCAGCAAACAAACTCTGAACTATACACTTTGATTTGATTAAAAAAAATTCTTGTTTCACCTAGGAAAACAAGTTCTGGATGAATTGACAATGCCAACTAGAATAATTAAGCATATTCCACATTAATAGGAGTACATTTATGTTTCTGCTTCACGAATATGATATTTTATGGGCATTTCTAATAATATCAAGCGTTATTCCTATCTTGGCATTTGTAATTTCAGGAGTTTTAGCCCCGGTTAGTAAAGGACCAGAGAAGCTCTCTAGTTATGAATCGGGCATAGAACCTATGGGAGACGCTTGGTTACAATTCCGAATCCGCTATTACATGTTTGCTCTAGTTTTTGTTGTTTTTGATGTTGAAACGGTCTTTCTTTATCCATGGGCAATGAGTTTCGATGTATTGGGTGTATCTGTATTTATCGAAGCTTTAATTTTCGTGCTTATCCCAATTGTGGGTTCAGTTTATGCATGGCGAAAGGGAGCGTTGGAATGGTCTTAACTGAGTATTCAGACAATAAAAAAAAAAAGGAAGGAAAAAATTACATTGAGACAGTTATGAATTTGATTGAGTTTCCGTTACTTGACCAAACAACCCCCAATTCAGTTATTTCAACTACATCGAATGATCTTTCGAATTGGTCAAGACTCTCCAGTTTATGGCCGCTTCTATATGGTACCAGCTGCTGTTTCATTGAATTTGCTTCATTAATAGGCTCGCGATTCGACTTTGATCGTTATGGGTTGGTACCAAGATCAAGTCCTAGGCAAGCGGACCTAATTTTAACAGCCGGCACAGTCACAATGAAAATGGCTCCCTCTTTAGTGAGATTATATGAGCAAATGCCTGAACCAAAATACGTCATTGCTATGGGA